TTGAAATGATTGAAGTTTTTCTATTTGGAATCGTCTTAGGTCTAATTCCTATTACTTTGGCTGGATTATTCGTAACTGCATATTTACAATACAGACGCGGGGATCAGTTGGACCTTTGATTGAGTAACATCTTTTTTTTTGATTGACCTCCTCCTTAATCTGCAGGGGGTCAAATTCAGGTTGCAATTCAAGTTAGTGAAGTTGTTTTATTGTGATTCGACATTACAAGAACAGAATCACGCTCTGTAGGATTTGAACCTACGACATCGGGTTTTGGAGACCCACGTTCTACCGAACTGAACTAAGAGCGCTTTCTTATGACAGCAGATACGACTGTCAAGAAAAGGATTCTTTTTGTGCCCCCAATACATTTTGCATGCATTGCATATAGTATCATAAAATAAAAGATTGTGTCCAATTTTCATCGATTTCAATTGACCCCTCGTTACTGGCCATAGGAAAAATAATAGGTAGGGATGACAGGATTTGAACCCGTGACATTTTGTACCCAAAACAAACGCGCTACCAAGCTGCGCTACATCCCTTTTAATTGTTGTACAGTGTCATTGTAGAGAATCCCTGTCTTGTTTTCCACATCGTTATTTCCTCTATCTATATACAATTTCTCTTGCCATTTCTTCTTTTTGGTCTCATATCTCATATAATAAAAGAATTATATACATATGAAACCTAACGTATAAAAGAATGAATATTTATCGGTAATGCTCAGGAAGAGGGGGTCATCTTTTTCTGTTTTAGGTACAAGTGGATCTCATCTACCGGATCATTGTACATATCCATTTTAGTTAGGGATTCCGCGTACAAATACAAGTGATCTTTAACTACATATGCATCTGATCATATATGTATTCCAATAAAGAAGGAGGATTTTCAATGCGAGATATAAAAACATATCTCTCCGTGGCACCTGTGCTAACTACTCTATGGTTTGGGTCTTTAGCAGGTCTATTGATAGAGATCAATCGTTTATTCCCAGATGCGTTGGTATTCCCCTTTTTTTCATTCTAGTTATTGATATGGGAATGGATGAATGAAGAAGATTAGAGATACAATAAATTCTCTGTGACCAACCCCCCCCCCTTTTTTTTTTCAGTTCTTTAGGATAGGAAGGAAAGAGAAAGAATAAAAGTGGATTGAACCTCAGTCAAACTCGGGTTCAGGATAGAATTAATAGAGGTAGAACAGAAATAGAAATGGGGCTCTAGGGCAGGCTGTTCGAGATCATATAAGATAGTAAATGAAATGCTGGGATTAGGAATAATGAATAGTTAGAAATAATTGTATTACTTATGATTTTATTACTTTATTGATTGCAACGAAATCTTTCATAATTGGATTTCGAGTTAGCAACCTATTTTCTATTTATTTTTCGTTCCTTTCTTCTTCTTCGGTTCGGATCGAAAATAGAAGAATTGAGTGAATCCAAAGGAGGTTCATGGCCAAGGGTAAAGATGTCAGAGGAATAGTTATTTTGCAATGTACCAATTGTGTCCGAAATGATTTCAATAAAGAATCGCGAGGCACTTCCAGATATATTACTCAAAAGAATCGACACAATACACCTAGTCGATTAGAATTGAGAAAATTCTGTCCTTATTGTTACAAGCATACGATTCATGGGGAGATAAAGAAATAGATCGAACGGAACACGTGTACCATCCTTCCAAGGAACAGGAAGAAATTATATATATATAAACAAATCAAGTCCTATTTCGGTCGGATCCGAAATGAATGAAGAAATGGGATTTTAGAGATAAGGAATAAACCATGGATAAATCCAAGCGACTCTTTCGTAAATCCAAGCGATCTTTTCGTAGGCGTTTGCCCCCAATTGGATCGGGGGATCGAATTGATTATAGAAACATGAGTTTAATTAGTCAATTTATTAGTGAACAGGGAAAAATATTATCTAGACGAGTGAATAGATTGACCTTGAAACAACAACGATTAATTACTATTGCTATAAAACAAGCTCGTATTTTATCTTCGTTACCTTTTCTTAATAATGAGAAACAATTTGAGAAAACCGAGTCGATCCCTAGAACTACTGGTCCTAGAACCAGAAATAAATAGGCCTACTCCTCAATTGAATCAAAACAACTCTAATTGGAATTCAAAATCAGATTGATTGATGTTTTGTTCGAAAAAGCCGAGAGATTTGATTGTTGCGTCGTAATAGAATAAAAAAAAGAATGGGAGAAGAAGAAATCTTTTTTTTTTTTTGAAACGTGTTCGTTCATTCCTACTACTTATCTTATCATATTAATTTCTACTCTACCTTCCCGGAGGTCATTCTCCGGGGAACTCCGTTTAAATCATTCCGGTGAATTCCTTCCAATCTCCTTATTTGATGATCTCATTGGAAATCATGTAAAGACAATTCCTATTTGATATAGCTATTTGTGCAGGTATTTTACGATTAAGAAGCAACTGCCTCTTGTACAGATCATGTATTAATCGACTATAACTATAGGATACCCTATTCTCACGAGTTACTGCATTTATCCGAGTGATCCACAAACGACGAAAATCTCTCTTTCGCCTGCCTCTATCCCGATGAGTGGACACCAAAGCTCTCATTTTCTGTTGAGTAGTAGTTCGAGTAAGTCTTGAATGGGCCCCTCGAAAGGTTGATGCAAATAAACGAATTTTTGTTCGACGTCTCCGAGCTATATATCCTCGTCTAACTCTGGTCATTGAATGAAATTAAACTTTGATGAATAACTAATCGATTTCTTTTCTTTCAGTCATTCTTTTCCCCTCTCCTGGTTTATTAATAACAAAACGGATTCTTCCGATGTATAAAATAAAAATTCCAATGGCTTTTGCTACTATGACCTTCCCAACCACGATTTTTTATTTCTTCCAGGCATTTATTTCACCTCAAAATAAGAAATTTTACCGATATTTGGTATAAAATAGGTATAAAATAAATAGGTAGTAAATGTAAATGGATAAATAAATAAATAGTGGCTTCCATCGTTTCTATGATTACTTCTTAAACGGTGAGGCCCTCTCTATACACCGGAGCCCCTTCCCTCATTTAATCAATGTTATTGGTAACTTGTACAGTTCACACTCTTTGGCTCTACCCATGAATTATCCAGTAATAGGTCTTTTCACAATGAGATCTATTCATACAGTGACGGCATTTAATTATGAAGGTTGGCTAGGTAGCTGACCCTGTTAGTCCGTTCTTGCAAGAGTAGGAGCATAATCTTTCTGCTTCTTAAATACCATTTCCCCCGCTTAATGGATAACCATTTGCTACCAATGGAGAATTGCTTTTCATCTCAAATCGAGGTGATTGGATTTGCACCAATGGAAACCATAAATTCCATACACAATAGAGGTATATGATAGATCTTTATTTTTAGATAGTGAATGGAGTTCTTCCATTCTATCCCATTCATTGGTACTGGTCATTGAGACTGGAAAAATCGTCTCATTTGTTCTAGCTCATGATCTGAACGAGTCGCACATACACCCTAGTACATGTTCCTCGACGCTGAGGACATCCTCGAAGAGCTGGGGATTTCGTGACATTTCTGATTGGCTGTCTTGTGTTTCTAATAAGTTGTTTAATAGTTGGCATGCTGAATCGTATACAGAATGGGCTGGTTTAGATCGATCCTAACCGGATGATTATGAATTACTTCCATTTACTATTTGATTTTACCCCGGTAAGAAGATAAAAGATCAAATCACGGTTCATTCGAATTATGATTCGAAATGGAATCACGGATTTATGCGAAATCCCCGGTATTTTCGACCGCTACAAGATCAACAATGCCATGAGCTTGGGCTTCTGCTGCTGACATAAAAACATCTCTTTCCATGTCTTCGGATACAACCCATAAAGGATTGCCCGTTCTTTGTACATAAACCCTTGTGAGGATTTCGCGGAGTTTCAGTAGTTCTTCCGCTTCCAGGATAAATTCTCCTGTGGGTGCCTCATAAAAAGAACTAGCAGGTTGGTGGATCATAACCCTGATGATATAACATAATAAACGATTCCTCTATCTCGCATGATCGGGCGAAAGGAAGGGATAAAGAATAACAAACAAAAAGAAAAAGATAGAATTGAACAACCGTACAGGCATCTTTTGTGCATTGCATACGGCTCTGCAATGGAATTTCTTTTTCCCTTCCATCAAAGAAAGAGACAAATAGAATCCATCAGACCCAGATCGTTGAATGATCCATTTACCATCCTTCCTTTCGTAGGAGTCAAAAAATACTATGATGGTTCCGTTGCTTTATATATTTATCTCGTCTGAGATTCAGCAATCCCAAAGTTTCTTTTTGATCCGATCAAATAAGGAAAAAAGAATCTTTTTTTTCATACTCTTTCATAACATAAATATCGGAAAGAGACTTCTGGTGTGGAAGCAAAAAGGTTTGTGACGCTGAAATGGAACCCCGATACATAAGATCAAATCGGAAATAACCTTTGTTTCATACTACTATCTCGATACATAATCTCATGTTATGAAAAAACGAGAATGGTTTGCTCATATCGAACTCGAAGTGCCATGCTATTATTACTTATTATTTATATTCCATATGGCGAAGGCATAGTCTTCTTTTTCTCTCAAATAAAAAACTCATTGGCGCCAAGCGTGAGGGAATGCTAGACGTTTGGTAATTTCTCCTCCGACCAGGATGAAAGATCCCATTGAAGCGGCTAATCCCATGCATATTGTATGCACATCTGGTGGCACAAATTGCATAGTATCATAAATAGATATTCCTGGTATTACCCATCCGCCGGGAGAGTTTATAAACAAATAAAGATCCCTGGTATCATCCTCTATGCTGAGATATACCATGAGACCAACAAGTTGATTCGAGATCTCGCTATCAACCTCTTGGCCTAAAAAAAGTAATCTTTCTCGATAAAGTCGGTTGATTAGGACAAAATTGTATCCTTTAGGAACCGTACACGCACCTTTGGATGCATACGGTTCAAAAAATAAAAATTGCGAAACAAAAAAAGAATCAATGTGTCGATTCCAGCCCTTTTCTCTTTTCGTAGCAGGGTTTTTCCTAACGAAGGGGCTTTTTCTTCCATTTTTCAAGAAACATGAGTTTTGACTTGACTTGCTTCCCTAGAATTCACTGAACTTATCGAACTAACCTCTCATTGATGTATTGTTTCATCGAGATCCAAATCACGATGTAATTTTCTTGTTCCTGAATGGGCCTCTTCAATTCTTTTAGGTTTATGCTCTACTCCGGGTAAAGATCTGCCCGAATTCTATTTGCACATATAGGACAAATAATCTCAGTACCACTTCTTTTTGCTACGACTTCTTTTTTTTTTTTCAATTCGTTTCATGTCTTCCGCCCAATATATGATGTATTCATCATATTACTCCATTGATTGGCAGTATGAGATCACTCATATGGTATAAAGGAATCATTTATGATACGAGTGGTAATCATACATAGATTGCCAATTTGGTATTTTCTGAACGGAGCCTGTATACTTCATTTTATTGGTCCAAGCCAACCATAAATTCTTCTAATTGATAATATGGATCCTCCAATAAATTGATCTAATTGCACTTCACGCTCCGAATTATTGATGGTTCAATCAATCTTTCTTGGGCGAAAGAGAGGATATCTCCATCGGGGGAGAGAACGGGGAAATCCCATATGACCCAATATGTCTGACAAGTCGCACTATACGTCAACCCAAACTGCATCTTCCTCTCCAGGACTCCGAAAAGGTACTTTTGGAACACCAATGGGCATTAAATTAAAGAAAAAGAGGTTAAGTACTATACTTCACTTTGATGTGGAAACGTAACAACGGGTTTATTGTCTTCATAATATTGCCGTTTATCGTATTTTATCCATAGATTCGAAGGTTCATGGAGGAAGACAGAATGAATAAAGAAAAATTCTTACGAATGGATCGTTTGAATGATGAACAAGTATCTATGCATTCGCTCACAAAAAATGGGACCAGCCCCCATTGCGTATTGGTACTTATTGGGTATAGAATAGATCTGCTTCTCTTTGTTCCTACGAACAGAATTGTTCAATTATTACCAACGGAACGGAATAAATATTAACCCTTGCTTCGGGATAATCCACTGAAAAGGTGAGGTCCATAGCATAGTCTTTTCCAATGCGATAAAGTTACATAGTGTCTATTTTTTCTTTGATAAAGGGGTATTTCCATGGGTTTACCTTGGTATCGTGTTCATACCGTCGTATTGAATGATCCCGGTCGGTTGCTTTCTGTCCATATAATGCATACAGCTCTAGTTTCTGGTTGGGCCGGTTCGATGGCTTTATACGAATTAGCAGTTTTTGATCCCTCTGACCCCGTTCTTGATCCAATGTGGAGACAAGGTATGTTCGTTATCCCTTTCATGACTCGTTTAGGAATAAACAATTCATGGGGTGGTTGGAGTATCACAGGAGGAACTATAACGAATCCGGGTATTTGGAGTTACGAAGGTGTGGCCGGGGCACATATTGTGTTTTCTGGCTTGTGCTTCTTAGCAGCTATCTGGCATTGGGTGTATTGGGACCTAGAAATATTCTGTGATGAACGTACGGGAAAACCCTCTTTGGATTTGCCCAAGATCTTTGGAATTCATTTATTTCTCTCAGGGGTGGCTTGCTTTGGGTTTGGCGCATTTCATGTAACAGGCTTGTATGGTCCTGGAATATGGGTGTCCGATCCTTATGGCCTAACCGGAAAAGTACAATCTGTAAATCCAGCGTGGGGCGCGGAAGGTTTTGATCCTTTTGTTCCGGGAGGAATAGCCTCTCATCATATTGCAGCGGGGACATTGGGCATATTAGCGGGTCTATTCCATCTTAGTGTCCGCCCGCCCCAACGTCTATACAAAGGATTACGTATGGGCAATATTGAAACGGTCCTTTCCAGTAGTATCGCTGCTGTCTTTTTTGCAGCTTTCGTTGTTGCTGGAACTATGTGGTATGGTTCAGCAACTACCCCGATCGAATTATTTGGTCCCACTCGTTATCAGTGGGATCAGGGATACTTCCAGCAAGAAATATATCGAAGGGTTGGTGCGGGGCTAGCCGAAAATCTGAGTTTGTCGGAAGCTTGGTCTAAAATTCCCGAAAAATTAGCTTTTTATGATTACATCGGTAATAATCCGGCGAAAGGGGGATTATTCAGAGCAGGCTCAATGGATAACGGGGATGGAATAGCTGTTGGATGGTTAGGACACCCCATCTTTAGAGATAAAGAAGGGCATGAGCTTTTTGTACGTCGTATGCCTACTTTTTTTGAAACATTTCCAGTAGTTTTGGTAGACGGAGACGGAATTGTGAGAGCCGATGTTCCTTTTAGAAGGGCAGAATCAAAGTATAGTGTCGAACAGGTAGGTGTAACTGTTGAGTTCTATGGTGGCGAACTCAATGGGGTCAGTTATAGTGATCCCGCTACTGTGAAAAAATATGCTAGACGTGCCCAATTGGGTGAAATTTTTGAATTAGATCGTGCTACTTTGAAATCCGATGGTGTTTTTCGTAGCAGTCCAAGAGGTTGGTTCACTTTTGGACATGCTACGTTTGCTTTGCTCTTCTTTTTCGGACACATTTGGCATGGCGCTAGAACCTTGTTCAGAGATGTTTTTGCTGGTATTGACCCAGATTTGGATGCTCAAGTGGAATTTGGGGCATTCCAAAAACTTGGAGATCCAACTACAAAGAGACAAGTAGTCTGATACAACATTGCTCTGGTATCTTTCGCCTCTATTTGATTTTTTTTTGATTTGACATAAGGGATTGGAGAAATCTTGATTTTCATCATCGCCTTTTCTTTGACTCTTGCCCTTTCTTTATCTGGGAAATGATCCCAAATGAATAGGTGTGGAAGCTATAATTGTAAACCACGATCGAATCTATGGAAGCATTGGTTTATACATTCCTGTTAGTCTCGACTTTAGGGATCATTTTTTTCGCTATCTTTTTTCGAGAACCGCCTAAGGTTCCGACTAAAAAGATGAAATGATTTTTCATTATCTCAATTGAAGTAATGAGCCCCCCAATATGGGGGGTTCATTATTTCAACTAGTCCCCGTGTTCCTCGAATGGATCTCTTAGTTGTTGAGAGGGTTGCCCAAAAGCGGTATATAAGGCGTACCCAGTAAAGCTTACAAGTGAACCAGATATGGAGATGGCGACTAGGGTTGCTGTTTCCATTATTAGATAATTTCAAGACCACGATCGATCTACGCTACGATAAGATCGTTTATTTACAACGAAATAGTATACAAAGTCAACAGATCTCAACCAATGCAATAGGATTTATGGCTACACAAACCGTTGAGGGTAGTTCTAGATCTGGGCCAAGACGAACTATTACAGGGGATTTATTGAAACCATTGAATTCGGAATATGGTAAAGTGGCTCCTGGATGGGGAACTACCCCCTTCATGGGTGTCGCAATGGCTCTATTTGCGATATTCCTATCTATTATTTTGGAGATTTATAATTCTTCCGTTTTACTGGATGGAATTTCAATGAGTTAGGTCCCATAAGAACCATGAAGTCCTAGCTTTTCAATCCAAAATGAATCACTTAGGACTCGGATTTCTAGGCCATTCTGGTAGTTCGACCGTGGAATTCCGTTGTTTCGGTATTTCCGGAATATGAGTGTGTGACTTGTTATAATTGATCCTATTGATAGTACAGAGAATAGGTCTGTCATCTCGATAGAGATGGTTCTACCTCGTCGGATATTCATTCTAGTATCTGGAGCACGGAATATATGGAATAGATCAAGAAATATTTGAACTATGATTCATACCTACTATTCAGACCTCGCGACCGGACTCCAACAAATTTTCAAACAACGAGTCATAAATCGAACGATTTTTCTTCCTTCAGAATTATGCTTATTTTGACCGAAGGACCAATGTTTCTATGGATTTTTAGTCATTCCATCCATTCATTGAATAAGTGATGATTAAATGGTTCTTACTCAGAGAATCTTTGGGCTTAGCTTGGGCGCTTTATTGAATCATCGTGGTTCTAGTATGAATCTGAGGTTTCAATCGATTCATAGGGTCTCCACAAGAGAATTCCTATCAATAGTAAACAAAACATATAGTAAATCCGTATTACGCACAAACAAAAACAACAAATCCAAAATAAAATAAATAGGGGAAGAGAAGATTCAAGAGGCCTGTAACGATCAACATAAAGACGAATGAGCCAACTTGATATTTTGGCATTATCATCACAAAGAAGAGATTCCGGATTTTGGTTCCTTCCCTTCGTATCTTCAGGGACGATTGAATCAAGTGGCTAAGAAGTTTCAAACTTTCTATTACATATCCGTTGCAACCACTATTTGGGTGTTTTTGCTTGAGCCGTACGAGATGAAATTCTCATATACGGTTCTCAGAGGGGGAGTCTCTTTGGTTTACCTATCTCAATAAAGTATATGATTGGTTCGAGGAGCGTCTCGAGATTCAGGCGATTGCAGATGATATAACTAGTAAATATGTTCCTCCTCATGTCAACATATTTTATTGTCTAGGAGGGATCACACTTACTTGTTTTTTAGTACAAGTAGCTACCGGTTTTGCTATGACTTTTTACTATCGTCCGACCGTTACAGAGGCTTTTGCCTCTGTTCAATACATAATGACTGAAGCCAACTTTGGTTGGTTAATCCGATCAGTTCATCGATGGTCAGCAAGTATGATGGTGCTAATGATGATCCTACACGTATTTCGTGTGTATCTCACAGGTGGATTTAAAAAACCTCGCGAATTGACTTGGGTTACAGGTGTGATTTTGGCTGTATTGACTGCATCTTTTGGTGTAACTGGTTATTCTTTACCTCGGGACCAAATTGGTTATTGGGCAGTAAAAATCGTGACAGGCGTACCTGAAGCTATTCCTGTAATAGGATCGCCTTTGGTAGAGTTATTACGTGGAAGTGCTAGTGTCGGTCAATCCACTTTGACTCGTTTTT